GTTATTATAGCTTAAACCTAAAGCATAGCACTGAAAATGCTAAAATGGTTATACAACCCTAATAACATAAGGTCTTGGTCCCAAACCTTATATTGTTCATACCATTACTTATACATGCAAGCCTCTACCTCACGGTGAGTACACACTATCTCAATAGATAAAACTAGGCATCAGGCTAAAAACTAGTACCAAAAACGCCAAGAACAATCCACACCCACACGGGTATACAGCAGTAATTTACATTGGGCTATAAGTGAAAACTTGACCCAGCAAATGGTACCTTAGAGCCGGTAAATCTCGTGCCAGCGACCGCGGTTACACGATAGGCCCAAAACAATATTAACGGCGTAAAGCACGATTAGAACCACCATCACAACATTAAGGAAGAAGCCACTCCAAGCCGTAAAAAGCCATAAGCCAAACTAAACATTCAACCTTAATCACTAGACCTATTCAACTCGTGAAAATCAGGATACAAACTAGGATTAGATACCCTACTATGCCAGATCGTAACAAGATAGTACCATACAAACACTATCCGCCAAACAACTACGAGTGAAAACTTAAAACTTAAAAGACTTGACGGTACTTCATAACAACCTAGAGGAGCCTGTCTAATAACCGATAACCCACGATCAACCCAACCACTTCTAGCCATCCAGTCTATATACCGCCGTCACCAGCCCACCTTGTGAAAGAAACAAAGCAAGCTCAACAATATAACACTAGTAAGACAGGTCGAGGTGTAGCAAATGAAGTGGACCAAGATGGGCTACATTTTCTAACACAGAAAACACGAACAGAAATATGAAAAACTCCTAGAAGGCGGATTTAGCAGTAAGCTAAGAACACCATACTTAACTGAAACTAACGCAATGAAGTGCGCACACACCGCCCGTCATCCCTGCCACTAAAATTAACACCACTACATAAACCATTAAACATTAATAAATCAGGGCAAGTCGTAACATGGTAAGTGTACTGGAAAGTGCACTTAGAATACGGAAAGTAGCTTACCTAAAGCACTCGACCTACAATCGAATGACATTATAAAATAATCTTCCCGAACTAAAAAGAAAAGTCCTACCAACACACAAATATCCATAATATTAAAACAAAACATTTGACAAACCCAGTAGATGAGATCGAACAGTAACATAGGAACTATATAATAAGTACCGTAAGGGAAACCAAATAACAGTAAAAACAGCAAAGATTAAACCTTGTACCTTTCGCATCATGGTTTAGCAAGGATATAAAAGACAAGAAAACACCATAGCCTTAACCACTCGAAACTAGGTGAGCTACTCCAAAGCAGTTAATAGAACTAATCCTTCTCTGTAGCAAAAGAGTGGAGAGACTTAAAAGTAGAGGTGAAACGCCTACCGAACCTAGAGATAGCTAGTTGCCTAACAACGAACATTAGTTCAACCATAGGATATTACTGTAATTCATTACACCCTATAAATTACTCAATAGAGGTACAGCTCTATTGAAACAGGATACAACCTGTATTTGAGAGAAAACCAACCTTAACTCAGTCCAGTAGACCTTAAAGCAGCCACCAAAAAGAATATCGTTCAAGAATTATAAAAAAAATTCAACCAATATCTATAAACTCCAAACCAACTAAAGGCCAATCTATAAATATAGATAAAACAATGCTAAAACTAATAATAAGAAAATTTACTATTCTCTTAAGCGTAACCATCAACTAAAAACAGAAAACCTTATAGTAATTAACAGACCACAAAAGGCAAAGAACCACCCAATACACACCACCTACCTATACTGTGACCCCGACATAGGAACGCTAAAAAGAAAGATTAAACATTACAAAAGGAACTCGGCAAACCTAAGCTCCAACTGTTTACCAAAAACATAACCTTTAGCCAAACAAATATTAAAGGCAACGCCTGCCCAGTGAACAAATTAAACGGCCGCGGTACCCTAACCGTGCAAAGGTAGCGTAATCACTTGTCTATTAATTGTAGACCAGTACGAACGGCAACATGAGAGCCCAACTGTCTCTTGTAATCAACCAATTAAACTGATCTCCCAGTACAAAAGCTGGGATACACATATAAGACCAGAAGACCCTGTGAAGCTTTAACTAAACCTCTAACCCGTCTAGAGACTAATTTAGGTTGGGGCGACCTCGGAATAAAAACAAACTTCCGAACTAAATTGAGCTTTACCTCACTTACACAGGCCCACAAGCCACAACACGACCCAGTATAACTGATAACTGAACCAAGTTACTCCAGGGATAACAGCGCTATCTTCTTCAAGAGCCCATATCAAAAAGAAGGTTTACGACCTCGATGTTGGATCAGGACACCCAGATGGTGCAACCGCTATCAAAGGTTCGTTTGTTCAACGATTAATAGTCCTACGTGATCTGAGTTCAGACCGGAGTAATCCAGGTCAGTTTCTATCTATAAATTAACCCTTCCTAGTACGAAAGGACCGGAAGAGTAAAGCCAATACCAAAAGCACGCTTTTACACTTTCATGAATCAACTAAATTACACTCAACCTTACATCAGACCTAAACAAGGTCAATTAAGAACTTAGTCAATACAGACTCCAAAACCTTAATTAACCATAACTACTATACTCTACATTACTAATCCAATACTCTACATTCTTCCTATTTTAATCGCAGTAGCCTTTATAACCCTACTAGAACGCAAACTCCTAGGACACATACAACTACGCAAAGGTCCAAACCTGGTAGGTCCCATAGGCCTACTACAACCAATCGCAGATGGTATTAAACTAATTATAAAAGAACCAACAAAACCCTTACTCTCATCCAAAATCCTCTTCACATTAGCCCCAATCATAGCCCTATCAATCTCACTAATTACATGATCACCACTACCTATACCATTCCCTATAACCGACATAAACCTTAGTATATTATTCATTATAGCAATATCCAGCATATTTACATACTCCATCCTGTGATCAGGATGATCATCAAACTCAAAATACCCATTAATAGGGGCCCTACGAGCCGTAGCCCAAATTATCTCATACGAAATCACTCTAGGACTAATTATCCTATCAATAGCATCCATCACAGGTGGTTATTCACTCCATATATTTACAGAAACACAAGAACCAATATGACTCCTACTACCATCATGACCATTAGCCATGATATGATTTACATCCACCTTGGCAGAAACCAACCGCTCTCCATTCGACCTAACAGAGGGAGAGTCTGAACTAGTCTCAGGATTCAACGTAGAGTTCTCAGCAGGACCATTTGCCCTGCTATTCTTAGCAGAATATACCAACATCATTCTAATGAACACACTAACTATTATAATATTTATAAACCCAGGAACCACAAACCCACAATTATACACAACAAACCTAATAGCCAAAACAATAATTCTAACGATTATCTCACTATGAGTACGAGCCTCGTACCCACGATTTCGCTATGACCAACTCATACACTTATTATGAAAACAATACTTACCACTTACACTATCCATCTGTATACTCAACATTTCCACCACCCTAGCATTCAACGGAACCCCACCACAATAGGAAGCGTGCCTGAGAAAGGATTACTTTGATATAGTAAACACGGAGACGCCATCTCCCACTTCCCAAAAAAAAATAAGCCCCTTTGGACCCCCCCCTTACCCCCCCCAGAACCCCCTATGTAATTATTTCACTATATGTCTACCTTTATTGCTATGTATAATCATACATTAACGTTTTGCCCCATGGATAATAAGCCAGTATTCCTATATAATTATTTTAGCCTATTATTGCCTTTGTACAGTAAAAAAATTCCTCATTTCTTGGTCGTTCTATGCAGCACGGATTAATGTAATTCTTAATCAGTATGGATATTAAGAACCTAGTGGTGTCCCATGTTTATGCCCTTCCCGTGAAATCCTCTATCCTTTCATCGCACGCTAATTAACCGGCTTTTCAGGTCCATATTATTGTTGTCCCTCATACAGTGTACTTTAAGAGGCCACTGGTTACACCTTCAAGATCATTTCGACGGCCCGGAACCATCCCTCCCTACTAGCTTTTTCCAAGGCCTTTGGTCGCACCCCTTATAATGGTACATGCCTCTCATGTTCTGATCACGTATGCTCGTTCCACCTCTGGTAGCTCTTTTTTATCTCTACCTTTCACCTGACTACCATATATGCACGGCTCCGCGAGAGCGGGAGGTAGGTTATATAGTCCGGGTTGAGCCCTGTTCTTGGTCCCTCATATTCCCTATACTGGGTATATTTCCTTAATGCTTGTTAGACATACTATTTCGCTTTACCAATATTTACTATTATCATTTAAATCACAATTTACCTAGATCAGTAAAATTTTTCATTAAAAAAATTAATGAAAAAACTTTCCATCTAGAAAATTTTTCAATACACTTAAATTTAAATAGTATATAGAATTCCCCCTGTAAATTTAACTCATATTAATCCAAACATAAAAATAAAACCGGTTTTCACATTAAAATTTTCCTTTTCTTAAAATTATTAAAATACACACATAAAACCTTACTATAATTTTATACTAAAAATACCTTATATTAAATACAGAACTCTATACTAAAATTTAGCACCTTTAATTATAAAAACCAAATTCTTATAAAAAAAAATAAACTTTTTCAATTTGGAAACGCCTAGGCAACTTCATCATGTTTTATACAAAACACTCCTAGAGTTAACCAAAAGAACAAACATGTTGTATATATTATTTTATTTTTTAATTTAACTAAATTCCTATATAAAATACTACAAAGTACCTGTAAATTATATATTAAGGTAGCAAAGCAAGGCTATGCAACAGGCTTAAAACCTCTACACGGATGTTCAAATCACCCCCTTAATACTAGAAATCCAAGACTCGAACTCAGACCTGAAAGCCCAAAACTTTCAATACTTCCCTTATACTAACTTCTAGTAAAGTCAGCTAACCAAGCTATCGGGCCCATACCCCGAAAATGCCTTATGGCCTCTACTAATTAACCCAACATCATGATTAATCATTACAACCAGTATTTTCACAAGTACTATTCTAACTTCCTCCTCACTTCACTGACTAATAGCCTGAGCATGCCTAGAGATCAATACCCTGTCTATAATCCCTGTTATCTCAAAATCCTATCACCCCCGATCAATAGAAGCCACCACAAAATATTTCCTCACACAAACTTTAGCCTCCATAGTCATATTAATAGCAGCAACATCAAATGCTATAAACACATCAAACTGAGAAATCCAACTTACTTCAGACCACACAACCACAATCACAATTACACTAGCCTTACTAATAAAAATAGGAGCCGCACCATTCCATTTCTGACTACCAGAAGTTTCCCAAGGAACTACCACTATAACAACACTCACCATCCTAACATGACAAAAACTAGCACCCTTATCTATCCTTCTATCAATATCAAACAAAACCAACCATACAATTCTAATTGCAGCAGCAATACTCTCAATCACAATCGGAGGTCTTGGAGGACTTAATCAAACCCAAATACGCAAACTAATAGCCTTCTCATCAATTACGCACACAGGTTGAATCCTATCTACCATAACAATTTCACCAGAAATCTCAACAATAACTATACTAATATATATTCTAATTACATCCCCCATCATAATTACTCTCCACCTATCATCAACCTCAACAATTAAAGACCTCGGAATAATATGAACCATCTCCCCACAATTATCATCGATACTAACCATCACAATCCTATCACTAAGCGGGCTCCCACCAATAACGGGATTCATACCTAAATGACTCATTCTTAATAAAATAATCTCATTTAACCTAACAATAGAAGCCACAACCATAGCCTTAACATCTTTATTGAGCACCTACATATACATACGACTTATATACATCTCATCAATAACACTCCATCCGTACACCATCACCTCACCAATAAAATGACGACCATCACTCAAAAAACACCCTATACTACCAACAACACTAATAACTTTATCAACAATAATCTTACCTCTAACACCCTACATATAGAAACTTAAGTTATACTTAAACTAGAGACCTTCAAAGCCTCAAATAAAGAACATTAAGCCTTTAGTTTCTGTAGAATTTGCAGTACTTAACCACATCCTCTGCTTGCAACACAGATATTTTCATTAAACTAAAACTCACTAGACTAGTGGGCTTCGATCCCACAAATAACTAGTTAACAACTAGATGTCAAACCTATTAGACCTATAATCTACTTCTCCGTTTTTAAACAGAAGTAAAAACGGAGAAGCCCCGGGCAAATTCGCCTTTTCCGGATTTGCAATCTGGCAAAATCGGGGCTGATAGCAAAGTTTAACCTTGTGTGTAGGTTTACAACCTACCGCTTACTCAGCCATACTACCAGTGTATATTACTCGTTGACTCTTCTCAACAAACCACAAAGACATCGGCACATTGTATTTAATTTTTGGTATGTGATCAGGGCTAATGGGGGCCTGTCTTAGTATTTTAATACGAATAGAGCTAGCACAAATAGGCTCTCTATTAGGAAACGACCAAATTTACAACGTCCTAGTTACAGCACATGCATTTATCATAATCTTCTTCATAGTAATACCAATCATAATCGGGGGGTTTGGAAACTGACTAATTCCACTAATAATCGGAGCCCCAGATATAGCATTTCCACGAATGAATAATATAAGTTTTTGGTTGCTCCCACCAGCACTTTTACTTCTGCTATCATCATCCTATGTTGAAAACGGTGTTGGAACAGGTTGGACAGTTTACCCACCCTTATCAGGAAACCTTGTTCACTCCGGACCGTCAGTGGATCTGGCTATTTTCTCTCTTCACTTAGCAGGAGCCTCATCCATTTTAGGTGCAATCAACTTTATTACCACCTGCATAAATATAAAACCTAAATCAATACCTTTATTTAACATACCCTTGTTCGTATGATCAGTAATAATTACTGCCATCATACTCCTTCTAGCTCTGCCTGTATTAGCTGCAGCCGTAACAATACTTCTAACCGACCGAAACCTTAATACATCCTTCTTTGACCCAAGTGGAGGCGGAGACCCAGTTCTTTTTCAACACTTATTTTGATTTTTCGGCCATCCAGAAGTATACATTTTAATTCTTCCAGGTTTCGGAATTATCTCAAGCATTATTACTTACTATACGGGTAAAAAAAACACCTTCGGTTATACTAGTATAATTTGAGCAATAATATCAATCGCTATTCTAGGTTTCGTAGTATGAGCCCACCATATATTCACAGTAGGACTAGACATTGATAGCCGAGCCTACTTTACGGCAGCAACAATAATTATTGCTGTTCCAACTGGTATTAAAGTATTTGGCTGACTAGCCACCCTTACAGGAGGACATATTAAATGACACACTCCTATCTATTGAGCCCTGGGCTTTATCTTCCTATTTACTGTGGGAGGAATAACTGGAATTATTCTTGCTAACTCATCCCTAGATATTGTTCTTCATGATACTTACTACGTAGTAGCCCACTTCCACTATGTCTTATCAATAGGAGCAGTATTCGCCATCATGGGGGGCCTTACACACTGATTCCACCTATTTACAGGCTACCTACTTAATCAAACATTAACTAAAGCTCAATTCTGAGTAATATTTATTGGCGTTAATCTAACATTCTTTCCACAACATTTCCTAGGCCTTTCAGGTATACCTCGACGATATTCAGATTTCCCAGACGCTTATGCTCTATGAAACACAATTTCTTCAATTGGCTCTATTATCTCTATAGTCGCAGTTCTCATATCTATATTCATTGTATGAGAAGCATTAACATGCAAACGAGAATTTCGCCCACCTCTGGGAAAAAAAATTCACGTAGAATGATACTACGGAACCCCACCCCCTCACCATACACACACAGAACCAACATTCATACTTAACAACACTTATGCACCTATCCGGGAATTTATATCACACATAGAGTGACCATGACCCGAGAAAAGACAGATTTAACTGCCATCTGATGATTTCAAGTCAACCGCATCATTATGCTTTCTTCCCGAGAACCTAGTAAAACTATTACATGATCTTGTCAAGATCAAATTACAATTTATTGTGATTCTCAATGCCATATGCAACCCAACTTTCACTACAAGAAGCTACTGGTCCAACAATAGAAGAAGTTACATTTCTTCATGACCACGTACTAATATTAACATGTTTAATAAGTCTAGTAATCCTATTTTTTTCATCTACTGCTATACTATCCTCCATTACTCACAATGACCCAACAGAAGAAGTAGAACAATTAGAAGCAGCATGAACAACCGCTCCTATTGTAATTTTAATCCTAACAGCCCTCCCATCAGTACGATCCTTGTATTTAATAGAAGAAGTTTTTGACCCTTACACAACAATTAAAGCTACAGGCCACCAATGATACTGAAACTACGAATATACGGACAACACACATGTCTCATTTGACTCCTACATAATTCAAACACAAGACCTACAAAAAGGCTCACCACGATTACTTGAAGTAGACCACCGAATAACAATACCTGCTTCCCTACAAACCCGAATTATTGTTACCGCAGAAGACGTACTTCACTCATGAACTGTGCCCTCACTAGGAGTAAAAATTGATGCAATTCCAGGACGACTCAATCAACTTCCACTATCCACATCACGAACGGGAGTATTTTACGGCCAATGCTCAGAAATCTGCGGAACAAACCATAGTTTCATACCAATTGTAATCGAAGCTGTCCCTTTAAGCTTCTTCGAACAATGATTGACCACAAAACAATCATTAAGAAGCTTTACAATTAGCATTAGCCTTTTAAGTTAAAGATGGGTTTTTCACCCCTTAATGAAATGCCACAATTAGACACTATTCACACACTTACTAATTTTATTATCACATGAGTTTTAACCGTATTAGTCTCTAAGAAAATCCAAAAAATTACCATAAACTCAATACTAAAAAAACTCCATCATAATATTATAAAATTAAAACCAATTTGATATATACCATGAACATAAACATATTTAACCAATTCATCTGCCCAGAAATCCTAACATTGCCCATTACACCAGTATTATTAATTATTACCCTTCTTATCACAAATAATAAACCTAAACTCTTAAGTAATCGAATAACAACAGCTATAAAATTTATGCTCAAAAACCTTTCAATTAATATAGCTAACCAATTATCTAAACAGGGCCAAAAATGACTACATTTACTCATGAGCCTCCTCATTACTATCATATTATCTAACCTTATTGGCCTCCTGCCATATACATTTACAACAACATCACAACTGTATATTAACATAACACTAGCTTTACCCATATGAATAGCAACTGTAATCACAGGCTTATTAAATAAACCATCACATACCCTAGCTCACATACTACCAGAAACTTCACCCACACCATTAATCCCTTTCATAATTATAATTGAAACAGTAAGTCTCCTTATACGACCACTAGCACTGGGAGTACGACTAACAGCCAACATTACAGCTGGACACCTACTAATAACTATAATCAGTTCAACAGCATTAATTTTCTTAAATAATATAATCACACTTCATATAATAACAATAATCCTTCTAATATTACTCACCATTCTAGAAATAGCAGTGGCCTGTATTCAAGCCTATGTATTTACACTATTAGTTATTCTCTACCTTCAAGAAAACACCTAATGACCCACCAACTCCATCAATACCACTTAGTAGACCCAAGCCCATGGCCCCTTACGGGGGCCATGGGCTCGTTGCTTCTAGCCTCCGGACTAGCTCTATGATTCCATACAGGAACCTTAATAATTCTTAAACTTGGTCTTCTTACACTAACCCTGACAATAGTCCAGTGGTGACGAGATGTAATCCGAGAAAGCACATTCCAAGGACACCACACAAAAGGTGTACAAAAAAACATACGATACGGTATGATCCTATTTATTGTATCAGAAGTATTCTTTTTTCTAGGTTTCTTCTGAACACTGTATCACGTTAGCCTAGTTCCAACACCCGAACTAGGAGCAGAGTGACCACCAACAGGGATCACCCCACTAAACCCAATAGAAGTACCCCTTCTTAACACAGCTGTCTTGCTCTCATCAGGAGCAACAATCACATGATCCCACCATACAATAACAAATGGGAATAAAAAAGAAGCAACCTACGCCCTAATAATCACCATCATACTAGGTATCTATTTTACCACTCTTCAACTATCAGAATACAAAGATACCCCTTTTACAATCTCAGATAGTGTGTATGGTTCACTATTCTTCGTGGCCACAGGGTTTCATGGCCTACATGTTATAATTGGAACCACATTCCTAATCATCTGTTTAATTCGTTTAATTCAATTCCACTTCACAACAACCCACCACTTCGGCTATGAAGCTGCAATCTGATACTGACACTTTGTCGATATTGTATGATTATTCCTCTTCATCTCAGTATATTGATGAGGCTCATGCTTCTTTAGTATATAAGTACAAATGCCTTCCAAGCATTTAGTCCCCCCCGGGAAGAAACAATTAACCTAATCTTATTATCAACAATATCAATAATTATCACCATATTACTTTATATAGTTAATACCTTCATAAAAACTAAACCAGACATTAATAAAATATCACCATACGAATGCGGATTTGACCCACTAGGGGATGCGCGATCTCCTATTTCTATTCAATTCTTCCTAGTAGCCATCCTTTTTATTCTATTTGACCTAGAAATTATTCTACTACTTCCTATCCCATGAAGTATAAATTCAAATTCGCCTATCTATACATTCACAATAATAAGTATCTTCCTAATTACCCTCACTATTGGTCTTCTATACGAATGACAACAAGGGGGACTAGAATGATCACACTATAGAGGTAGTCTACACCAGACATCTGACTTCGACTCAGAAAACCTTATTAACCTAAGCCTCTAAAATGGAACTCATCAACATAACACTACACACACTCTTTCTTATCATAATATTAAACCTATCTTTACAACACAAACACCTTATACTCACCCTGATATGTATTGAAGCAATAATACTCATTTTACTCATAATATTAATTATCTTTACAACAACAACTCAAACTATCTCACAAACACCAATACCTTTTATCCTACTAACAATCTCAGTATGCGGAGCATCAATTGGACTTACACTAGTAGTAGCAATCACTCGAACACACGGAAACGACTTCTTAAAAAACCTAAATTTATTATAATGATAAAAATAATTATTGCAACTATAATCCTTTCCCCAACAGCACTAACACTGAAACCCAAAATCTTATATCAAGTAATAACATCATACACATTCATCCTAGCTACAATTAGCTTAACTTTCCTAAAACAAAACAATTTTACTAAAACCCTATTAAACACACATTTTAACCTAGACTCAATTTCCTCCCCATTACTTACATTATCCTACTGGCTTCTCCCACTAACAATCATTGCCAGCCAACATTCACTATCATTAGAACCCACCCAGCGTCAACGAATATTTCTCGCAACAATCCTCCTTCTACAAACTTTCATTTCAATAACATTTATAACCTCAAACCTAACCACAATATACATTATATTCGAAGCTACACTTATCCCAACATTAATTATCATCACACGATGAGGCCACCAATCTGAACGACTTACCGCAGGAACCTATTTTATACTTTACACCTTAGCAACATCTATACCCCTACTTATTGCTATTTTATCACTAAATAACCTATCTTACTCACCATCACCATTCTTTATTACTACTAAACCACTCAATCAATGAACTAACCTCATACTATGAATAGCATGCTTAACTGCATTTATAACAAAAATACCTATCTACGGCCTCCACCTTCGACTCCCTAAAGCCCACGTAGAAGCGCCTATTGCAGGTTCCATAATCCTAGCAGCCATTTTATTAAAACTTGGGGGTTATGGTATTATTCGAATAATACAAGTCCTACCAACAACAAAAACAGATATATTTATACCTCTCCTAATTTTATCAATATGAGGAGCCATTTTAGCAAACCTAACATGTCTTCAACAAACAGACCTAAAGTCTCTCATTGCCTATTCATCTGTAAGCCATATAAGTCTTGTAGTAGCAGCCACCCTAATCCAAACACAATGAAGCCTATCAGGCGCCATAACCCTAATAATCGCTCACGGTTTCACCTCCTCAATACTATTCTGTTTAGCTAACATCTCCTACGAACGTACACATACACGAATTATAATCCTTACACGAGGACTACACAACATTCTACCACTAACTACAATATGGTGACTAATAGCAAACTTAATAAACATCGCAATCCCACCAAGTATTAACTTTACCGGAGAACTTCTAATTATAACCTCTTTATTTAACTGATGCCCAACAACAATCATTTTATTAGGTCTATCTTTACTTATCACAACCTCCTACTCCCTACACATATACCTTTCAACACAAACTGGTAAACCATCATATAACTCAACTATTCAACCAACTCATACACGAGAACACCTCCTTATGACCATACACATACTACCAATCATCCTTATATCATTTAAACCTGAATTAATTATAAGAGTGTGTGTAATTTAAAAAAATATCATGCTGTGACCTTGAAAATGGGTAACCCCCCACACAGAGAAGAAACCAAGATCTGCTAACTCTTAAACCTGGAATAACCCCCAGTCTTCTTTTCTACTAAAGGATAATAGACTTCCTTTGGTCTTAGGCACCAAAACTCTTGGTGCAAATCCAAGTAGTAGAACGTGACCATCATTGTCCCCACAATCACTATTACACTATTCACAATACTACTAATTAATACCATCACCCAAACAAAGCCAAACAACATTAAGATTAGTCTAATAATAATATCCTTAATAAGCCTAATCCCTTTAAACTTCATTACCAATAAAGAACAAGAAACAACAATCTCTTCTTTACCAATAATTTCAACACCAACAGAAAACATCAACATCTCAATCCTATTAGATTTACCATCACTTACATTCATGCCAGTGGCCTTATTTGTAACTTGATCAATCATTGAATTCTCAACATGATATCTTTCCACCGACCCAAATATTAATAAATTCATTAAATACCTTATAATCTTCCTTATATCCATACTTATTATTATTACAGCCAATAACATATACCAAATATTCATAGGATGAGAAGGAGTAGGAATTATATCCTTTTTATTAATTAGCTGATGACACTCACGATCAGATACTAACTTAGCAGCTATACAAGCAATTATTTACAACCGCATTGGAGATATTGGACTTATTATAACTATTATATGACTAATATCATCATCATCCCTAAATATACAAGAACTGTTCATACAACATGAAACAATAACTATTCTACCAACCCTGGGATTAGTCACTGCAGCTACCGGTAAATCCGCACAATTCTTTCTCCACCCTTGACTTCCAGCAGCAATAGAGGGTCCAACACCAGTATCAGCACTACTACATTCAAGCACAATAGTAGTAGCAGGTATCTTCCTACTAATTCGACTCTACCCCATCCTACAAAATAATAAAATCGCAATAACCACCTGTCTAATTCTAGGAGCAACAACAAGCATATTCGCAGCAACTTCAGCCATAACACAACACGATATCAAAAAAATCATCGCACTTTCAACAACAAGCCAACTAGGACTAATAATAACCTCAATTGGATTAAACTCACCATCACTAGCCCTTCTTCACATAATCACCCACTCATTTTTCAAAGCTTTATTATTCCTTTGCTCGGGCTCCTTCATTCATAACATAAATAATGAACAAGACATCCGAACAATAGGAAGCCTAAATATAATATCACCTCTAACTGCATCCACAACTACCATCTCAAACCTTACACTCATAGGTATACCATTTCTCTCAGGATTCTATTCAAAAGACAATATTATTGAAACCATAACCACCTCCTACACCAACTCGTGAGCCCTACTAATCACTATCATAGCAACCGCACTATCCACCTCATACAGCATCCGAATAATTCATTTTATCCTAACTGACCACCCACGAGTAAAATACTACCCACATAAAGAGACAAAACCAATAATTAACCCAATCTTACGCCTCACCATTGGATCAATTTTTGTAGGGACAATAACCAAAATATTAACCCTTCAAACAACTTCAACAATTACAATACCTAAACCAATCAAACTAACCACATTAACAATCACTATTATAAGTATAATACTATCCCTAGACATACTATTAATTAATAAATACCTTTCACCAAAAAACCCTAAAACACTAATTACATTCTTCAACCAAATAGCCTTCTTCAACATTCCCCACCGATCTATACCAATAAAAACATTAAAATTAAGTCAAAGCATCTCAACAGAATTAATCGACCTCTGAACATTAGAAAAATGAGGACCCAAGGGTTTATCTAACTCTACAACCACACTAATCCACTTAACTACACAACAAAACAATTTAATCAAAATCTACATAACCACATTCTCACTAACTATTATTTTAACACTAATCCTAACCATCACCTAAATGACCGAAAACTTACACTCTTTGACCAACCAAGAATAATAAGAACAGAAAACAAAGTTATAAACAAACCCCAAAGACAAACAATCAATCCAACCCCACCATCACCATAAAATACACTAAAACCATTAACCATGGTATCAACACAACTACCACGCCACATAGTTACAAACCACCCATCAAATCCAAACAAACTAACTACTAACAAACTAATAATAAACCCAAAACACGCACCAACTAAACTCACATACTTCCATAATATATTACTAAATAATCCTACAAAATCTTTCTCTAAACTCACACAATAACCAAAAACAACAACCAAACCACCCAAATAAACAATAAACATCACTAAAGCAATAAACACCTGACCTATAAAAACTATAATAACACAACAAAAAAATACAAAACCCATCAAAGCAACAACACCATAATAAGAAACCGAAACCACACTTAACATCACCCCAAAAATAACCATAAAAACAATAGCCAAATAATTAATATACTCTATAATCAACATTATTTTTACTCGATAACCGAGACCTGCAGTCCGAAAAACCACCGTTGTAAATCAACTATAAAAATTTATGTCTCACCAACACATCCTGACTCTATTCAACCTTCTACCAGTAGCAACCAACATCTCAACATGATGAAACTTCGGTTCAATATTATTAACATGCTCCATTATTCAAATAACAACAGGATTCTTTCTAGCAATCCATTATACAGCTAACACAAACCTAGCCTTCTCATCAGTTATTCACATCTTACGTGATATCCCTAATGGGTGATATCTTCAAAATCTACATTCAATCGGGGCATCGATATTCTTCATTTGTATTTATATTCACATTGCACGAGGACTTTACTTCGGATCTTATATAAACAAAAAAGTATGAATATCAGGAATTCTACTCCTAACAATCCTTATAGCCACTTCATTCTTTGGATATGTACTTCCATGAGGACAAATATCATTCTGAGCTGCCACAGTTATTACCAACCTACTAACAGCCGTACCATACTTAGGCACCAACCTCACAATCTGATTGTGAGGTGGTTTTGCCATTAACGACCCAACACTAACCCGATTCTTCGCACTCCACTTTATTTTACCATTCATAATCATATCAACCTCCTCCATTCACATTATTCTATTACATGAAGAAGGTTCTAGCAACCCCCTAGGCACCAACTCAGATATTGACAAAATCCCTTTCCACCCTTACCATTCCTACAAAGATTTATTTATACTTACTTTACTCCTATTTACAATAATATCAATTATATCATTCTCCCCAGATATGTTTAACGACCCTGAAAACTTTTCTAAAGCCAACCCTATAATAACACCTCAACACATTAAACCAGAATGATACTTCCTATTTGCATACGGAATCCTACGCTCAATCCCAAACAAACTAGGTGGCACATTAGCCCTACTCTTATCCATTATAATCTTACTCCTACCCCCATTCACCCATACCTCATACATTCGCTCAATAACCTTCCGTCCAATAGCACAATTCTTATTCTGAACAATAATTACAACATTTGTTATCCTGACCTGGGCCGCCTCAAAACCAGTAGAATCTCCTTATATCACCATTAGTCAAATAGCCTCAACCATATATTTTCTATTCTTTATTATTAACCCCCTTCTAGGCTGAATAGAAAACAAAATTTTAAATACCAACCACTGCTCTAATAGCTTAACTCACTAAAGCATTGTTTTTGTAAACCAAAGCCGGGAACCACCCCTTAGAGCATTCAAAAAGGATGTACTCATCTCTGGCCCCCAAAACCAGCATTTTTACATTAAACTACTTTTTGTTCAAAATAAAAAATAAGCCCCTCTGGACCCCCCCCTTACCCCCCCCAGAACCCCCTATGTAATTATTTCACTATATGTCTACCTTTATTGCTATGTATAATCATACATTAACGTTTTGCCCCATGGATAATAAGCCAGTATTCCTATATAATTATTTTAGCCTATTATTGCCTTTGTACAGTAAAAAAATTCCTCATTTCTTGGTCGTTCTATGCAGCACGGATTAATGTAATTCTTAATCAGTATGGATATTAAGAACCTAGTGGTGTCCCATGTTTATGCCCTTCCCGTGAAATCCTCTATCCTTTCATCGCACGCTAATTAACCGGCTTTTCAGGTCCATATTATTGTTGTCCCTCATACAGTGTACTTTAAGAGGCCACTGGTTACACCTTCAAGATCATTTCGACGGCCCGGAACCATCCCTCCCTACTAGCTTTTTCCAAGGCCTTTGGTCGCACCCCTTATAATGGTACATGCCTCTCATGTTCTGATCACGTATGCTCGTTCCACCTCTGGTAGCTCTTTTTTATCTCTACCTTTCACCTGACTACCATATATGCACGGCTCCGCGAGAGCGGGAGGTAGGTTATATAGTCCGGGTTGAGCCCTGTTCTTGGTCCCTCATATTCCCTATACTGGGTATATTTCCTTAATGCTTGTTAGACATACTATTTCGCTTTACCAATATTTACTATTATCATTTAAATCACAATTTACCTAGATCAGTAAAATTTTTCATTAAAAAAATTAATGAAAAAACTTTCCATCTAGAAAATTTTTCAATACACTTAAATTTAAATAGTATATAGAATTCCCCCTGTAAATTTAACTCATATTAATCCAAACATAAAAATAAAACCGGTTTTCACATTAAAATTTTCCTTTTCTTAAAATTATTAAAATACACACATAAAACCTTACTATAATTTTATACTAAAAATACCTTATATTAAATACAGAACTCTATACTAAAATTTAGCACCTTTAATTATAAAAACCAAATTCTTATAAAAAAAAATAAACTTTTTCAATTTGGAAACGCCTAGGCAACTTCATCATGTTTTATACAAAACACTCCTAGAGTTAACCAAAAGAACAAACATGTTGTATATATTATTTTATTTTTTAATTTAACTAAATTCCTATATAAAATACTACAAAGTACCTGTAAAACCAATAAAAT